TGTGATACGTTCACTAAAAAAAAATCCTTTTGTAGCCAATCATCTATTAAAAAAAATTGATAAGCTTAATAAAAAAGCAGAAAAAGAAATAATAGTAACTTGGTCCCGTGCATCTACCATTATACCCACAATGATCGGCCATACGATTGCTATTCATAATGGTAAGGAGCATTTGCCTATTTATATAACAGATCGTATGGTAGGTCACAAATTGGGAGAATTTGGACCTACTTTAAATTTCCGAGGACATGCAAAAAGTGATAATAAATCTCGTCGTTAATCTCATCTTAAAAAAATCTGGATAGATACTTATGATTCATTAGTAGGAGAGAAACCTTATGTCAAATTTTTTAAATAGGATACTAAACAGGAAAAAAACGGAAGACTACCCTCCTCTGCGTCCGCTAGGTAGCATACGGAAGAAAAAAACGGAAGTATACGCGTTAGGTCGACATATATGTATATCTGCAGACAAAGCAAGAAGAGTAATTGATCAAATTCGCGGACGTTCCTATGAGGAAACACTTATGATACTAGAACTCATGCCCTATAGAGCATGTTATCCAATTTTTAAATTGGTTTATTCTGCAGCAACAAATGCTGGTTCCATTCTGGGTTCCGACGAAGCCAATTTAATAATTAGTAAAGCTGAGGTTAACGAAGGTACTACCGCGAAGAAATTCAAACCTCGAGCTCGAGGACGTAGCTATGCGATAAAAAGAACTACCTGCCATATAACTATTGTAGTGAAAGATATATCTTTAGATGAATATGAATTTGTATCACTATATTCGTTAAAAAAACCTAGATGGAAAAAGACAACTATGGTATATCACAATATGTATAGTAGTGGGGTAGTATGGGACAAAAAATAAATCCACTTGGTTTCAGACTTGGTACAACCCAAAGTCATCATTCTCTTTGGTTTGCACAACCAAAAAATTATTCTGAGGGTCTACAAGAAGATCAAAAAATAAGAGATTTTATAAAAAATTATGTACAAAAAAATATGAGAATATCCTCTGGCGCCGAGGGAATTGCACGTATAGAGATTCAAAAAAGAATCGATTTGATCCAGGTCATAATCTTTATGGGATTCCCAAAGTTATTAATCGAAAGTAAACCGCAAGGAATCGAAGAATTACAGATGAATCTACAAAAAGAATTTCATTATGTGAACCGAAAACTTAACATTGCTATCACAAGAATTGCAAAACCTTATGGAAACCCTAATATTCTTGCGGAATTTATAGCCGGACAATTAAAGAATCGAGTTTCATTTCGAAAAGCAATGAAAAAGGCTATTGAATTAACTGAACAAGCAGATACAAAAGGAATTCAAGTACAAATTGCAGGTCGTATCGACGGAAAAGAAATTGCACGTGTCGAATGGATCAGAGAGGGTAGAGTTCCCCTACAAACTATTCGAGCTAAAATTGATTATTGTTGCTATACAGTTCGGACTATCTATGGGGTATTAGGCATCAAAATTTGGATTTTTATAGACAAGGAAGAAGAATAAGAAAACTTTAATTCTTTTTCTGGCCAATCAACGCAAGCAATTCGAATTCTTAATTCTATAGGGTTGAATAAAAATTCGATTGAACTTTTCATATAATTGCTATGCTTAGTGTGTGACTCGTTGGTTTTTTTTAGGGTTAGGATTAAAAAAAGACCAGCCCGGTAGTATGAAAACCAACTCATCACTTCGTATTATCTGGATCTAAAGAACCAGTCAAGATATGAGAAATCAATCATATCTTTGTAGCAACTGAATTTTTTTTGAATAAACTTGAATTCTAAATTGAAAGCAAAATACAGAAGAAAGGTGTGGATAAATGGAAGGATGAGAGAAAGAAAGAAAAAGAATATCAATGATATAGAATTCCAATATGTAAGGTCTATGAGTCATCTCATAAAAGACAGTGTAATAAAGCATCAATACTAATTGATTCATCCATAATGAAACATTAAATGAATCCTTCTTATAGTTATAGAAGAAAAAAATCAAGAGCTTCGAGCCAATAAAGACTAAGAAGGTTGACTCAAGAATAAATTAGATTATGAGCTCCGTTGTAGAATTCTGACCTAACCATTAAATACGAAGCGGTGGGAACGATGTAACCTGTGAATGCAAAAGATTTTATTGAACAAATGAATCTTACTGATTCACTAATCGGGATGGCGAAATGAACCGGAAATCAATGACTGAAATAGAGATTGCAAGAGTAAATATTCGCCCGCGAAAACTTTCTTTTTTTTGGATAAAGGACAAAAGAAAATCAAGATTTATTAGCACATTAGAAACATTTTTTTTTAGAAAAATGTTCTAATATCTACTAATATCTTATCTATTCAAATATCTATTCAAATTAATTGAAATTCAATTTTGAATCCTTTTAGTCGCGAGGAGCTGGATGAGAAGAAACTCTCACGTCCAGTTCTGTAGTAGAGATGGAATTCTGAAACAACCATCAACTATAACCCCAAAAGAACTAGATTCCGTAAACAACATAGAGGAAGAATGAAGGGAATATCTTATCGAGGTAATCATATTTGTTTCGGTAAATATGCTCTTCAGGCACTTGAACCTGCTTGGATCACATCTAGACAAATCGAAGCAGGTCGACGAGCAATGACACGAAATGCACGCCGTGGTGGAAAAATATGGGTCCGTATATTTCCAGACAAACCAGTTACAGTAAGACCTGCTGAAACACGTATGGGTTCGGGGAAAGGATCCCCTGAATATTGGGTAGCTGTTGTTAAACCGGGGCGAATACTATATGAAATGGGTGGAGTAACCGAAAATATAGCTAGAAGGGCTATTTTAATAGCAGCATCTAAAATGCCTATACGAACTCAATTTATTATTTCGGGATAAAAATGTAGAACCGACAGAGATGAATCTTAGGGATGAAACAAAAACGCAGGTTTCTTTTTTTGGACAAACAATATTTCTTTTATTTTCTTCATCCTTTGCATTGGAAGAATAAAAAAAAATTTGATATGATTCAACCTCAGACCCATTTAAATGTAGCGGATAACAGCGGGGCTCGAGAATTGATGTGTATTCGAATCATAGGAGCTAGTAATCGTCGATATGCTCATATTGGTGACGTTATTGTTGCTGTGATTAAAGAAGCAGTACCAAATATGCCCCTAGAAAAATCAGAAGTAGTGAGAGCTGTAATTGTTCGTACCTGTAAAGAACTAAAACGTGACAGCGGTATGATAATACGGTATGATGACAATGCTGCAGTTGTGATTGATCAAGAAGGAAATCCAAAAGGAACTCGAATTTTTGGGGCAATCCCCCGTGAATTGAGACAATTGAATTTTACTAAAATAGTTTCATTAGCTCCCGAGGTATTATAAAATAAAATGAGATCGTGATATCTTTGGGGTATTTGAAAGAAATAGATTAAGAACTAGATTAATTCGTAGATTGTGTCTCACGCATATACCTTGCAAAATTCCTATTCATAAATCAATAAAAAAAAAAAAAAGAAAAACATGTTGATTATATCCAATTTTGAGACACCAATAATTTTAGTTCATCATGGGTAGAGACACTATTGCTGAGATAATAACCTCTATACGAAATGCTGATATGGATAGAAAAAGAGTTGTTCGCATAGCATCTACTAATATTACCGAAAATATTGTTAAAATACTTTTCCGAGAGGGTTTTATCGAAAACGTCAGAAAACATCGAGAAAAAAACAAATATTTTTTGGTTTTAACCCTTCGACATAGAAGGAATGGGAAAAGACCCTATAGAAATTTTTTAAATTTAAAACGGATCAGTAGACCCGGTTTACGAATCTATTCTAACTCTCAACGAATTCCTAGAATTTTAGGTGGGATGGGAATTGTAATTCTTTCTACTTCTCGGGGTATAATGACAGACCGGGAGGCTCGACTAGAACGAATCGGTGGAGAAATTTTGTGTTATATATGGTAATCCATTTAATATCCAAATGGGATCCGAAACCTCTTCCTATTTGTAAAAAAAAAAAGAAAGGGGGTGAGTTGTCTAATATCGTCTTTCCTCCATTAATTGATACTTCAGGGGGGCTTTACCTGAAATGAAAGAACAAAAATGGATTCATGAAGGTTTAATTACTGAATCGCTTCCCAATGGCATGTTCCGAGTTCGGTTAGATAATGAAGATCTGATTCTAGGTTACGTTTCAGGAAAGATCCGACGTAGTTTTATACGGATACTTCCAGGAGATAAAGTCAAAATTGAAGTAAGTCGTTATGATTCAACCAGAGGACGTATAATTTATCGACTCCGAAACAAGGATTCGAAAGATTAGGTCATTTTTATTCGATACGATTCGAGATGCAAAATTTCAAGAAACTTATTTTCTACCAAAAAAGAATTAAGATAAGGAATGACAAATATGAAAATAAGAGCTTCCGTTCGAAAAATTTGTGAAAAATGTCGACTAATCCGTAGGCGGGGGCGCATTATAGTAATTTGTTCCAACCCGAGACATAAACAAAGACAAGGATAATCAGACCCACTAAAGGGCTCAATGTACAAATAAGAAATCTGTTTTGACATAAAATGGATATATCCATATATTTCTGACTCATATTTATGAGATGATACAATATGGCAAAAGCTATACCGAGAACTGGTTCACGTAGGAATGTACGTATTGGTTCACGTAAGAGTGCACGTAGAATACCAAAGGGAGTTATTCATGTTCAAGCAAGTTTCAATAATACCATAGTCACAGTTACAGATGTGCGGGGGCGGGTGGTTTCCTGGTCCTCGGCCGGTACTTGTGGATTCAAGGGTACGAGAAGAGGGACACCCTTTGCCGCTCAAACTGCCGCAGCAAATGCTATTCGTACAGTAGTAGATCAAGGTATGCAACGAGCAGAAGTCATGATAAAAGGTCCCGGTCTCGGAAGAGACGCAGCATTACGAGCTATTCGTAGAAGTGGTATACTATTAACTTTCGTACGGGATGTAACCCCTA